TAACTGATTCCTTGGTTCGGACCGAAGAAGTAATGTCACTCGATTATTATCAAACTGACTGCAAGATTTTTCTGTCCGTGAGGATCCCGCCAGAGCCAGAGCGCCTTCTACTTCTAATAGTAATAATAGTAATAGGCCATGAACTAGATCAGAATCGTTCTCGACGAATCCATAAGAAGTGATCCAATTTTTTTCTTTTTCATCGTGTCTGGATGAAGACCAAAGATCTTGAGCGACCGATCCGGCAGAACAACTCAAAAGATAAAGAAGTATCGTTAATTTCTTCATGCTCGTTCCAAGTTCGAAGTACCATTTGTACAAATAAGAATCCCCTCCCTTACATGATTTCTTCTTCATATAGATAGATATAGGATCTATGGGGCAATTACTTAGAAGTACATTTTGTGTAACAGCCCTTCCTATCTGATAGAAAAGGATCCCATGATCCTGAACCGATCTTATCTGGGATCGAAAATCCCAAGTTTTTCTATGAAGAGCTGATCTAATTGTATTAGTTTCTATAATGGATTTCTTCTGTGTAATACTAATTGATAGGGCCTCATTGATAAGTGCTACAAGATCTCGCGCATTGGAACCCATGGTTATGGACCCGAATCCGTTAGTATGGAACATCTTCTTTTCCAAGTGAAATCCTCTAGTATATGAAAGAATGAAAAAGTGCTTTCGTTGTTGTGGAAGAAGAAGCCTTCGTATCTTAATGCATGTATTGAATTTATTTGGAGCTATTAGAGCGGGATCCACTTTTTGGGGAATATGAGTCGAAGCAATAACAAGAATCTTTCCAGTGGAACATCTTTCACAATCCCTGGAGAGATAGTTCTCTAATAGATCGAGGGATAAGTAATTCGACTCATTCACATGCAGATCATGAATGTTTGGAATCCATATTATGCAAGGAGACATTGCTTTTGCTAATTCGAATTGAAGGGTGATATCAAATCGGTCTATTTTCGTCGTCATATACATAGTTAGCACATTCGTCATAGTTAGCAGCTCCGTATCAATATCAAGGTCATCATTACTATCATCAATATCATCAATATCGTCACTATCATCAATATCGATATCATCAATAGGATAACCTTTAGGCTTGTCATCCAGGAACTTGTTCGGAAATACCGTAATGAAAGGAACATAGGAGTTTGTCGCTAGGTATTTGACCAAACAGGATCGTCCAGTTCCTATAGAACCTATCACTAAAATACCTCTAGAAGGGGATAGGGCTAAGCGGAGCGAAAAGGGTTTTCCATGAGGAGATGGGGAATGAAAAATATTAGCCCCACACAAGGTTTGTGAATAAGTGATTGTATGATAATGAGCAAGGAATATCCGTCTTTCTGCTAAACAGGATCTATTGAACTCATAATTCATTAGATCCTTTTGATGAATGTCAACTAAGTATCGTAAGGAAATTGATCCCGGTTGTTCAATCATTTGATAACCAGAGTCATTCTTTGATAAATGATCACTATGAGTCAGACTCAATAGAATTTGATCAATCCTTTTTTCTGTCGTTAAGGTGGAGAACTGAACCAAGAATTCTCTTTCTTCATCATCAATCGAATCACTGTTCGCGACCCAGAATTCTATTTTATCATCAATCCAATCACCGTTCACGTTTTTTCTTTTTCTTATCAATGAATAGATCTCTTTACTTGTACGACTTAGATGTCTCGTATTTCTCGAAAAAATGATTCGATTGATGGGATTTGGTATGATACTTACAAGATCGATGAGATTGATCTTCCAATATTTCTTCTTAGAACGTATTGATTTGACCCCATAAGCGGGACCACCACCCAATAGCATGTTGCCACCAGAAGCAGAACCCCGTATTTCTTCCAGAGAATCTCCTAATTGTTCCAGAACAACTAGAAAGAGATTCTTTAACCAGAAAGGATTCAGTTCAGATGTAGGATACCTATCCAGAAGTTTTCGAAATTCCATCATGTATGATGGAATCATCAAAGATTTGATCTTTTCTAACTCTGTCTGTAACTCACTAGAGGCTCGGGAAACAAAGAGAAGATGTATACGAACGAGATATCCAGCAACAAGAAGAAGGAAAAAGATGGAATAGAGGAACTCCCGAGCATTTGTTGATCTCAGATGTGCCCATATCAATGGAACGGGTGACTCATTATTTCGATGAATCATTTCTTCGGACAGAAGAAGATTCTGTAAACATTGACTCGAAATCTCACTTATCAGAGTCCATTGTGGAAGAATCTTCTGAGGAATTGGCCGTGATATATCTGATCCATGCATCATATCATGAAAAATGGATACAAATTTTTGACTACTACTCAGTATCGGCAATGGGTCTGAAAGAGTATCTAAAAGGGTGAAATTGAGATATTTGCACCCTGTCGAAGTAAGGAACCATGGCATATATGTTTGGAACAGATTCCATTTTGAGAGATTTGAAAAAGCACTATCTCGTTGAAAGGTTCTATACATCTGCCCTTTCTCAACGCAT